TATCCCGTAGTTTCGGACCATAGATCAAGCCAAGGGTCACAACTCCTTCTACCCATCCTGTATATTGTCCCTTTCATTCCGTGTTGCAATAGGCACTTAATATTCTATTATACAAGATTCTACGAAAATGAATTCTTCATAGGAGGGAGCAAATATTTATCTTTTCGATGAGAATTTGTACATGACATGGGAGAAACCCCTCTTTAATTGAAGAAAAGGTTCCATCATATATAGTGAATTGATACCCCGGATTCCCAGAATCATTTCTTTCAATGCTAACTCGTTATTAGTTAATGATCCTAGTAATTGGATCTATATGCTTATTCCGATAGGAAATGAAATAGTAAAATGATTATTCATCGAATGACTATTCATCTATTGTATTTTCAAATAGGGGGCAGGAAGGCTCTATGGAAAAATGGTGGTTCAATTCGATATTGTCTAACGAGGAGTTAGAACGCAGGTGTGGGCTAAGTAAATCAATGGACAGTCTTGGCTGTCCTATTGGAAATACCAGTGGAAGTGAAGACCCCATTCTAAATGATACGGATAAAAACATTCCTAGTTGGAGCGATAGTGGCAGTTATAGTTGCAGTAATGTTGATCATTTTTTAGGTGTCAGGGACATTTGGAGTTTCATCTCTGATGAAACTTTTTTAGTTAGGGATAGTAATGGTAACGGTTATTCCGTATATTTTGATATTGAAAATCAGATTTTTGAGATTGACAATGATAGTTCTTTTCTGAGTGAACTAGAAAGTTCTTTTTCTAGTTATCTGAATAATGGGTCTAAGAGTGACAATCGCTACTATGATTGTGACATGTATGATACTAAATATAGTTGGAATAATCACATTAATAGTTGCATTGATAGTTATCTTCGTTCTGAAATCCGTATTGATAGTTACATTTATAGTTATATTTGTAGTGGTGAAAGTATAAGTGGTAGTGATAGTGGGAATTCTAATATAAGAACTGGCGGTAATGACAGTGATATAGGAGAAGGATCGAATGATTTCGATATAAATCAAAAATACAGACATTTATGGGTTCAATGCGAAAATTGTTATGGATTAAATTATAAGAAATTTTTTAAGTCAAAAATGAATATTTGTGAACAATGTGGATATCATTTGAAAATGAGTAGTTCAGATAGAATCGAACTTTCGATTGATCCGGACACTTGGGATCCTATGGATGAAGACATGGTCTCTATCGACCCCATTGAATTTCACTCGGAAGAGGAGCCTTATAGAGATCGTATCGATTCGTATCAAAGAAAGACAGGTTTAACTGAGGCTGTTCAAACAGGCATAGGTCAACTAAACGGTATTCCCATAGCAATGGGGGTTATGGATTTTGAGTTCATGGGAGGTAGTATGGGATCCGTAGTAGGCGAGAAAATCACCCGTTTGATCGAGTATGCTACTAATAGATCTTTACCTGTTATTATGGTGTGTGCTTCTGGAGGAGCACGCATGCAAGAAGGAAGTTTGAGCTTGATGCAAATGGCTAAAATATCTTCCGCTTTATATGATTATCAATCAAATAAAAAGTTATTCTATGTATCAATCCTTACATCTCCTACAACCGGTGGAGTGACAGCCAGTTTTGGTATGTTGGGAGATATCATTATTGCTGAACCCAATGCCTACATTGCATTTGCGGGTAAAAGAGTAATTGAACAAACATTGAATAAGACAGTACCCGAGGGTTCACAAGCGGCTGAGTATTCATTCCATAAGGGCTTATTTGATCCAATCGTACCACGTAACCCTTTAAAAGGTGTTCTGAGTGAGTTATTTCAGCTACACGGTTTCTTTCCCTTGACTCAAAATTAAAGTAGAGCACTAGTACTAGGCTCAGTTATTTGTAGCGAACTTTAGTTCATCGCAATCAAAGTCCAAATAAGAAGAATGGGGTTTTCTTTGGTGACATAAGTTCTATAGTCAGAATCAGAAGTTTCGGATAATTACTTTTTTGATTTTTATTTTCTCCAGATTTTTTATCCTACCCCTATTGATGATTAGAAATCAGGAACCCTCTATAAAATAAAGAGGAGAAAAGAGTGAATTCTTCTTTCCGCGGAATAGAATTGGGAAAATGAAAAGAATTTCATGTTCCCTTCCTTCTTACGTATTAATATATAGAATAATGAAAATCTATAATAGAAATGTTGCATATTTCTATATCTATATCTCCCGAGAACCTCCTTTTTTTTTACTATGAATCCCTGTTGGATCGGATTCTAACGAATCCTTAGGGAACTCGTAAGAAACTCTTTATTATAAGATAAGGACGGGAGAACAAGAATAAAAAAGCGGATTATCATACATATATTTTGTGTAGAAAGATGAATAGGTACACTTATTTAGTTCTACATTCCTTGCACTTATTATATACTTATAATAAATATACTTATCATAAGATATATTTCTAACAAGTACAAATTTCTAACAAGTACAAATATTAAATCGAGGCACCTATTCTATGACAGATTTCAATTTACCCTCTATTTTTGTGCCTTTAGTGGGCCTAGTATTTCCGGCAATTGCAATGGCTTCTTTATCTCTTCATGTTCAAAAAAACAAGATTGTTTAGATCCGATGGGATCAAATCTCATCAATTTATTTTAACACTTGGACTTGGATCATAATACAGATATCTTTTAGTGGAATAGGGTACGGTACGACATGTGACTCCCTCCGAGCACAAATAAAAAAGCTGTTATTGTTATGCATGCAGATCCATGATATATGGATAAATGCATGTATATTATATGTGGGTATAGCTGTTTTTGTTTTCAAATAGATCAGCGAATATCTGAAATAGAAAGTCAATGTATCTATATGTATGTAGATATACATAGTGGGATCATATGAAGGGGATGTTATTATTTTATATCTAACCAATTCGATGAATTACTCCTAATGGTTTACATCATAATAGTGCTAGTTGATGAGAGTTACTTCGGGATCAAAACAAAAAAAAGTAAAGTCAAATTCATTTGGCTTATTCTATTCTCTCAATTCCAATAGAATGCAACTGGATCGAGTATGAACTGGCAATCCGAACGTATATGGATAGAACTTGTAACGGGGTCTCGAAAAACAAGTAATTTCTGCTGGGCCTGTATCCTTTTTTTAGGTTCACTAGGATTCTTATTGGTTGGAACTTCCAGTTATCTTGGTAGGAATCTGATATCCGTATTTCCCTCTCAGGAAATCCTTTTTTTTCCCCAAGGAATCGTGATGTCTTTCTATGGGATCGCCGGTCTGTTCATTAGTTCCTATTTGTGGTGCACAATTTCGTGGAATGTAGGTAGTGGTTATGATCTTTTTGATAGAAAAGAAGGAATAGTGTGTATTTTTCGTTGGGGATTTCCTGGAATAAATCGTCGCATCTTCCTTCGATTCCTTATGAGAGATATCCAGTCAATCAGAATGGAAGTTAAAGAGGGTCTTTATCCTCGTCGTGTCCTTTATATGGAAATCAGAGGCCAGGGAGCCATTCCCTTGACTCGTACCGATGAGAATTTTACTCCACGAGAAATTGAACAAAAAGCTGCTGAATTGGCCTATTTCTTGCGCGTACCAATTGAAGTATTTTGAAATGAACTGAAGAATGAATGCTTTCTCCGCATGAGGGAAGGAACTCAGGAATCCCCTTTTTAATATAACTGAAGTTTCTTCGGAACGTTTATTCGAGCAAAACATGTTCGATTCTATTTCCCCCGTTCCGTTGGTAATACCGTTGTGTTGTGGCCCATAGAATAAAGCAGGCGGACGAATACGGAACAACCATAATAAGAAGCTATTTTTATCCACCAAAACAAAAACTCTTTTTTTTACATATGGAACTAAACTCAATTCTTTCATACTAGTAACAAATCTAATAAGTATGTATTCATCACACATATCAGAACATTTCGGAATACAGTACAGAATTCATCTTTTTAGGACCAATATTTTGAATTGATACGTTAGATACAGATAGATCGTATCTCGTAAATTATCTCTCTTTCGTTAATCGATGTTTCTTTTTTTTTATCCTTTCTTTTGCTCCTTGATGACCAAACGATTGGATCTCTCATAACTATTCAATTTCTCTCTTGTTTTGCCACCCATTTCGGATTTCATCATCAATATTCTTCAGAAATATCCCCTCAATTATTCCTGGGCTGTGGGTAGCCAGTGAAACATTTCGAAATAATTGATTGATCCAGGGGGAGTTCTTTCGTCTCGAAATCCGAATAATATTCATTACTTCAAGTGGTTTTTCGGGCATTCATCGAAAGGAACAAATGAAGATACAATTGGTTCGAATTTGACCAATTGAGATATCTGGGAACTTGATTATTTCTTCATTCGAAACGGACCTTTATTCTATTTCTATATTCTTTCTAGATCCAAGGACTAAACAATTCAAAAAAAAAAAGAAGGAATAGATCCGATCCATAGGTTCCATACCTTGTTATAGAACTCATGCTTCATAGAAATATCGGATCAGATAGAGTCGGCGAATGAAGCAGTTTCATTAACAATTTACAGAACAGATTAAAAGTGCCAAAAAAGAAAGCATTGACTCCCCTCCCATATCTTGCATCTATAGTCTTTTTGCCCTGGTGGATCTCTCTCTCATTTAATAAAAGTCTGGAACCTTTAGTTACTAATTGGTGGAATACAAGGCAATCCGAAACTTTTTTGAATGATATTCAAGAGAAGAACGTTCTAGAAAGATTCATAGAATTAGAACAACTATTCCTGTTGGACGAAATGATAAAGGAGTACCCGGAGACACAGATACAAAAGCTTCGTATAGGAATCCACAAAGAAACAATACAATTGGTCAAAATGCACAATGAAGATCATATCCATATAATTTTGCATTTCTCGACAAATATAATCTGTTTTGCTATTCTAAGTGGTTATTCTATTCTGGGTAATGAAGAACTTGTCATTCTTAATTCTTGGGTTCAGGAATTCCTCTATAACTTAAGCGACACAATAAAAGCTTTTTCTATTCTTTTATTAACTGATTTATGTATCGGATTCCACTCGCCCCATGGTTGGGAACTAATGATTGGTTCGGTTTACAAAGATTTTGGATTTGCTCATAACAATCAAATTATATCTGGTCTTGTTTCCACTTTTCCAGTCATTCTAGATACAATTTTGAAATATTGGATCTTCCATTATTTAAATCGTGTATCTCCTTCACTTGTAGTGGTTTATCATTCAATGAATGAATGAAGAACTCATTTGATCTGCCGATATCAATCAAATCCGAATGTTACTTCGTACATAAACAAACCATTTTTAATCTGACTCACTCTTTATACTTCTACCCGTCTAAGGGATTCCCCCTCCAGTACAATGGCAGAATCGTGGATAGGGAACTATACTAGCTACCTACCTAATTTATTGTAGAAATTTCCGGGATCAATAATTGGACCATGCAAAATAGAAATACCTTTTCTTGGGTAAAGGAACAGATGACTCGATTCATTTCCGTATCGATCATGATATATGTCATAACTCGGACATCTATTTCAAATGCATATCCCATTTTTGCGCAGCAGGGTTATGAAAATCCACGAGAAGCAACTGGGCGTATTGTATGCGCCAATTGCCATTTAGCTAATAAGCCCGTGGATATTGAGGTTCCACAAGCTGTGCTTCCTGATACTGTATTTGAAGCAGTTGTTAGAATCCCTTATGATATGCAACTGAAACAAGTTCTTGCTAATGGGAAAAAGGGGGCTTTGAATGTGGGGGCTGTTCTTATTTTACCCGAGGGATTCGAATTAGCTCCCCCCGATCGTATTTCTCCCGAGATGAAAGAAAAGATAGGCAATCTGTCTTTTCAGAGTTATCGCCCCACTAAAAGAAATATTCTTGTGGTAGGTCCTGTTCCTGGTCAGAAATATAGTGAAATCGTCTTTCCCATTCTTTCCCCGGACCCTGCTACTAAGAAAGACGTTCACTTCTTAAAGTATCCCATATATGTAGGTGGGAACAGGGGAAGAGGTCAGATTTATCCCGATGGGAACAAGAGTAACAATACAGTCTATAATGCTACAGCAGCAGGTATAGTAAGCAGAATAGTACGTAAAGAAAAAGGGGGGTATGAAATAACCATAGCTGACGCATCGGATGGACACCAAGTGGTTGATATTATACCTCCAGGACCAGAACTTCTTGTTTCAGAGGGTGAATCTATCAAGCTTGATCAACCATTAACGAGTAATCCCAATGTGGGTGGATTTGGTCAGGGAGATGCAGAAATAGTACTTCAAGATCCATTACGTGTCCAAGGTTTGTTGTTCTTCTTGGCATCTGTTATTCTGGCACAAATCTTTTTGGTTCTAAAAAAGAAACAGTTTGAGAAGGTTCAATTGTCCGAAATGAATTTCTAGATCTACGGATTCATCAAGCTGGTAAAAAGAGCCGAATTGTTGTGATCGATGCAATTATGTATGATTCAAAAAAATCATGGAAAATGTTTTGCTTGCTTTGTTTATACTATTTTTCTGCGAGATGCCGGAAATTGCTTGTATCCCATTCCTAGCAATAGTATGTATATTGCGAAGAAGACTACTGGATCCCCCCTTCTTTTTTTCAATCAAAATGGGAGTGTTGTGACTATGCTAGGCCTCCCATTGGCAGATTGTAAATGCCATGTAATGCATCAATAGTTTTTTTGTACCTAATAGAATCGAATTCTAATAGATAATAGGCATAAGTAGGAGGAGAATACACGCGGATAAATGAAAGGAACAAATGATTCTAGGAGGGATTACTCGTCTTCCTAATCTTCCACACAAGAAAAGGGTGGAAAATTCCTTTTCTTGTGTGGAAATAATAATGATTCTTGATCCTGTTCGTCAAAGATTACTATTTATTTGATTTTCCAGTTCTATCGGAACTCGTTTGTTTCGATTCATAAGAAGTAGTGGACAAACAAAAAAAGGGGTGGGAGTAACTTACTGAGCAAATAAAACTTCTTCAATGAACTTATAAAAAAAGTAAAAAAAAGAAAATTTTAACTGTGATGAGATAATCAATAAGGATTGGGATATGCGCAAAAATCCAAGATTTCATCTTTTCGCCCGGAGCATTAAGAGTCTTTTTTTTTGCTTGAAATTTTCTTTTTCTAGAGTAAGATTAGTATCGAAATGATTTGCAGGATGTCTCATCTATAGAAATCCATATTGTGTCATCCAGAAAATCAATTGATTCCTTCTTTCTTCTTGCTTCGGGGGAGTCCCTCCATACTATGGAGGAACAGATACTATGAATCAATCAATGGATTCAATTCTTCAAAAACATCATCAGAAACAAAGGAATGGAGTGGTTTGAAACATCGGAGCAAAGGATCCGTTTTGTTATTTCTACGAATATAATATGATTATTGTGTTGACTGGATGAATTTCCAAACTTTTTTATGTTATGGAATGGGTCAAACAAAGTTTCGCCCGAAGAGTAAGAACTCAACAGG